ATTGAATAAAATAAAAAAATTCAATTAATCATTTGATATTGATATAATTGCTATGCTTAGTGTGCGACTCGTTGGTTTTTTTTAGAGTGGTTAGAATTCAACAAAAAAATAAACCGACTCGTAGTATGAATTAATTAATAAAGAACTAATAACCAACTCATCGCTTCGCATTATCTGAATCTAAAGAACTAGTCAAAATAAAAAATATAAATAAAGATATGATATATTGGTGATATAATTATAGCAACTGAAATATTGCATAAAAAAGAAATAAAAACGAATCTGATTATGAGTTGTAAAGCAATAAGAATATACGGATAAATGAAGGGGTGAAAGAAAGAGAGAAAAAGAATATCAATGATATAGAATTCTAATATGTAAAGGTCTATGGGTCATCTCAAAAAAGATAGTGTAATAAAGCATCAATATTCATTAATCCATATATAGATGAATATATTCCTAGAACAAACAAATCAAGAGCCACAAGTCAATAAAAACTGAGAAGGTTGATTCAAGAAAAAAGAAAATCTGATTTTAAATCTTATTAGAGAGGCTCCGTTGTAGAATTCAGACCTAACCATTAATCGAGAAGCGATGGGAACGACGGAACCTGTAAATACCTAAGATTTTATTAAAAAGAAATCTTAATGATTCATTGGGTGGGATGGCGAAACGAAGCAAGAACCAATCCATTTTTTTTGAGGAGTCGTGGGCTAACCCTACATTACATCTGAAATTGATAATGAAAGAGTAAATTAAATATTCGCCCGCGAGAATTTTGATTTTATTGAATTTAATTTCTAAATTTGGTCCAATCCGATAGGATAATAAAAAGAAAAGAAAAAGAAAGATTCGTTAGAACCTTATAACATAACAAAACAACATTATCTAGTTATATATGGATAGCAAGAATTGTCTATAAGAATACATCTTTAGTTATATATCAAAACAAGATATACAAATTTCCAATAGACAAATAGATTCTATGAAATCTAAAAAAATCCCGCGATTCTATTATATTATTCATTAAACATATGTATATTATTGTATATTATTTTATCGGTTAAATCTATTTATTTTATTTTTGAATCGCTTCATTCGCGAGGAGCTGTATGAGGTGAAAATCTCATGTACGGTTCTGTAATAGCGATGGAATTGAGAAACAACCATCAACTATAACCCCAAAAGAACCAGATTCCGTAAACAACATAGAGGAAGAATGAAAGGAATATCCTATCGAGGGAATCATATTTGCTTCGGAAGATATGCTCTTCAGGCACTTGAGCCCGCTTGGATCACATCTAGACAAATAGAAGCAGGGCGGCGGGCAATGTCACGAAATGTCCGCCGGGGTGGACAAATATGGGTACGCATATTTCCAGACAAACCGGTTACAGTAAGACCTACCGAAACGCGTATGGGTTCGGGAAAAGGATCTCCCGAATATTGGGTAGCTGTCGTTAAACCAGGTAGAATACTTTATGAAATGGGCGGAGTCGCAGAAAATATAGCCAGAAAGGCTATTTCAATAGCAGCATCCAAAATGCCTATACGAACTCAATTCATTATTTCGGGATAAAAATGAGAACCAAAGGAAAGAGATCTTTAGGATGAAAAAAAAAAGAAACCTACAATTGCAATTTTTTTTTTTTGAACACAGAGAATATTTTTTTTTACTTCAACCTTTTGACTGAAAGAACAGATAAAAAAAATGATATGATTCAACCTCAAACCCATTTGAATGTAGCCGATAACAGCGGAGCCCGCGAATTGATGTGTATTCGAATCATAGGAGCTAGTAATCGACGATATGCTTATATTGGTGACATTGTTGTTGCTGTAATAAAGGAAGCAGTACCAAATACGCCTTTAGAAAGATCAGAAGTGATTAGAGCTGTAATTGTACGTATTTGTAAAGAACTCAAACGTAACAACGGTATGATAATACAGTATGATGATAATGCTGCGGTGGTCATTGATCAAGAAGGAAATCCAAAAGGAACTCGAATTTTTGGCGCAATCGCCCGGGAATTGAGACAGTTAAATTTCACTAAAATAGTTTCATTAGCACCCGAGGTATTATAAGACGAGACCATGATATAGATATATTATTTATGAATGAAATAGATTAATAGATTATGTCTCACACATATATCTTTTGTAGTAATTATTATATTTGTAGTAATTATTATATTTGTAGTAATTATTTTATTCTATTCATTTTCATATTAATATATAGAATATATATTTCTAATTAGAATTAAATATAAATTAAATATAAATTAAATATAAATATATATTAAATATTCTATTAATTATCTATTTTCTTTCTATTTTGAATTAGATATGAAATATGAATATGAAAATTAGATATATGAATATGAAAATTAGATATATGAATATGAAAATTAGATATGAATATGATTTTCATTATATAATTCTAATTTAATTAGAATGAAAAATGAATTATTTAATTATATAAATATATTATAAATATATTAAACATTCTAATTTTTAAAATATAAAGATATTAAATATAAATATTCAAAATCAAAATTAGAATTCAGAATTCTATTCTATGAATAAAAATCAAAAAATTATTCTATTTTTTAGAAATAGAATTCTTCTAAAAAATAGAATTCAATATGAGATATTCAATATGAGATATTATATATTTCATTTTTATAATATTTCATATTTTTATAATATTTCATTTTAGAATATTATATTTATAATATAATATTCTAAAATAAGAAAAATAAGAATATTATATATATATATAATTATATATATATATAGATATATATATATAGTATATATATATTATTATTATATTCAATATATTTTCAATATATTCAATATATTTTCAATATATTCAAAAATTTCAATATATTCAATATTAGATATTTTATTGAATAAAAAATAGAACAAAGGAGCATGTTGATTATATCGAAAGTCAGGGGCAACAATCATTTTCGTTTATCATGGGTAAGGACACCATCGCTGACATAATAACCTCTATACGAAATGCTGACATGAATAGAAAAGGAAGAGTTCAAATCCCATCTACTAACATCACCGAAAACATTGTTAAAATACTTTTACGAGAGGGTTTTATTGAAAACGTGAGAAAACATAGGGAAAGCGACAAATATTTTTTAGTTTTAACTCTACGGTATAGAAGAAATAGGAAAGGATCATATAAAACTATTTTAAATTTAAAACGGATCAGTACACCTGGTCTACGAATCTATTCTAATTATCAACGAATTCCTAGAATTTTAGGAGGGATGGGGATTGTAATTCTTTCTACTTCTAGAGGTATAATGACAGATCGAGAGGCTCGATTAGAAAGAATCGGCGGAGAAGTTTTATGTTATATATGGTAATCTTTCTGATATCCGAATTATATGAAAAACTTCTATCCATTCTTGTGAAAAAAGAGAGAAAACACAGGTTTCTAATATCACTCTTCATACATTAGTGAATGCATGAAGGGGGTTTAAATGAAATAGGAATAAAAGAAAAAAGAAAATGGATTCATGAGGGTTTAATTACTGAATCACTTCCCAGGGGTATGTTCCAGGTTCCTTTATATAATGAAAATAGGATTCTAGGCTATGTTTCCGAAAGGATTCGACGTACTCTTATTTTATATGTATACGAACGGGAAAGTAAAAATGGAAGTATAAGTCATTTAATTAGACTGTTTTTTCAACTTCAACATTTTTTTGGGGGGGTACAATTATAAGTTCCAAATTTAAGGAAACCATATTTTCTTCCAATAAAGAGATTCGGGATTAAGTTAAGGACTGACAAATATGAAAATAAGGGCCTCTGTTCGTAAAATTTGTGAAAAATGTCGATTGATCCGTAGGCAGGGACGAATTATAGTAATTTGTTCCAATCCAAGACATAAACAAAGACAAGGATAATATTTCCACAAAAGAGGGCTTCTATTCGAAAGCACCGGATGCACAAATCAAATAAATTTATATTCAATAAAATATATATAAAATATATATCTAAAATCAAATATATAATTAATATTAATAATAAAATAAGAATAAATAATAAAAAGAAAAATATTAATAAAAAAAATTAAAATAAATATTCTATTAATTTAATTAGATTAATATATATAAATATATATATAAATATAAAAATAGAATATAATAATTTATATATATAATTTATATATAATATTCTATATTATAAGTATAAGTATTATAAGAAATATTATTGATATTTTTAATTTGAAATTCTATTTCAAATTAAAAAATTATATTCTATATTAATAGAATATTCTATATTAATAGAATATTCTATATTAATATATTAATAGAAAGAAATAGTACAATTAATATAGAAAAATAAAATATGAATTCTAGTTAGAAAATAAAATAGTAAAGGATCTGTTTTTGACATAAAATGGATATATCCATATATCTCGGACTCATATTTATGAAATAATAAAAATATAATAAAATATGGCAAAACCTATACCAAAAATTGGTTCGCGTAAAAATGGACGTATTGGTTCGCGTAAGCATGCTCGTAAAATACCAAAGGGAGTTATTCATGTTCAAGCTAGTTTCAACAATACCATTGTGACTGTTACAGATGTACGGGGTCGGGTGATTTCTTGGTCCTCCGCCGGTACTTGTGGATTCAAGGGTACACGAAGGGGGACACCATTCGCCGCTCAAACCGCAGCAGGAAATGCTATTCGAACAGTAACGGATCAAGGCATGCAACGAGCGGAAGTCATGATAAAAGGTCCCGGCCTCGGAAGAGATGCAGCATTAAGAGCTATTCGTAGAAGTGGTATACTATTAAATTTTATACGGGATGTAACCCCTATGCCACATAATGGATGTAGGTCCCCTAAAAAAAGACGTGTGTAAAACTAAAAATAAACATTGAAGAGATTTCAAGAGAAATAAACAATTCAAGGGTTTGATCAAAATAAAATATAAAATATATTACTATGGTTCGAG